CAATATTTTTTTTTTTTTAATTTTAAAATTAAATTATTTAATCTTTTATTTTGACGGCTTAACTAATCATTTATCACAGTTTGATAGGTTTTTTATTTTTTTTTCCTTATTTTGGTAAAAGCTGCTTTGTCATATACAAATTTTTTAATTTTTGAATGAGTTTAGTTAACTCATTTAATAATAAATTGAATTTTATAATAAAATGTTTTATATGGTTAAAAAATATCATTTATATTAAATATTTATATAATATTAAAATATTTAATATAAATGTTATATAACGTTATATATATATATATATATATATTAAATATTTATATAATATTAAAATATTTAATATAATCTTATATTTATATTTAATAATTTAATAAGGTAATATTAGAATTCCTTCTTTCTTAAAGTATAAAAAAAAGAAAGAAGGAATTCTATATATCTTATTAATATATGATTTAATAATATATATATATATGATAATAAATATAATTTAATAAAAAGATAGGCCGTGCATTTAATTTAATAAATGTTGGTTAATAGCAACCTTTCTTTTTAATGAGATTTTCTTTATTTAATTACTATACTAACCCCAATTAGTATATAATTACTTGTGTTTACTCTTATTTTGTATCAAACTTATACTAACCCCAATTAGTATAGAATTACTTGTGTTTACTCTTATTTTGTATCAAACTTATACTAACCCCAATTAGTATATTTTAATTTAATAACTTGCTGTACGGCCTATTATTGTTTACGTTGCTATTAAGTCAAGACTTTTTAGGGTTGTTTTATTGTAAAATTAATTAACAAGAATATAGATTACCCCAATAATCTGGTGAGACCCCAATCTTGCTTTATATTCATAGATTTAAATTCTAATTTTGTTAAGAAATTTCCTTAAATTGTCTTACGAACGGGGAGAAAGGAAAATATAGGCCGTAACGTTTTAAAATATATGTAATATAAGTTTGATTCTTGCTTAAAGATTTTCTTTTTCATTAATTTATATGGGATTTTTGAAATTATTGTATTCCAGTAATTAATATTAATTTTTGACTTTGTAGTCGAATTAGAAATTGAATATAATGGTAGGTTAAAATTTGTGCCAGCATCCGCGGTTACACAATTTACCAAAGTTAATCTTTTTGAATTTAATTTTATTATAATTAATGGATATATTTTTATTTACTTAGGTGGAATTTGTAATTAAACATTATTTTCTTAATTTTAATTTGTGAAATTTTAATTTAAGACTAGGATTAGATACCCTATTATGTAGAGTTTAAAGTCTAATTCAGGATGGTAATAGTTATTTTCTATGAAGCTCAAAGAATTTGGCGGTAAGATACCTTTTTAGAGGAATATGTAAGTTAATTGATAAACCACGATAGAATCTACTTTAATTATATTTGTATACCGCTATATTTAGGAGTGTTTTTATAGGATATTCTCTTTTTCTTTCTAGATTTATGTTAGGTCAAGGTGCAGTTTTATTAAAGTTTTTATGTATTACTTTTATATTAAAAATTTAGGATTTTTTTCTTATTAGGATCATTGAATTAGGATTTAATAGTAAATAAGGTTAATTAGCTTTATTGAATTTAGCTCTATTTTATGCACATATCGCCCGTCACTCCTAATTTAAGTTAGGATAAGTCGTAACAAAGTAATTCTACCGGAAGGTGGAGTTAGAAAGTGTCAGATTATAGCTTATAATAAAGCTTTTTACTTACACTAAAATGAAGATTAGAATAATTTTATCTGAAACTTTGTAGTTATTTTTTAGTAAGAAATTTATTTAATTATTTTCATTTTTTTTAGTATTATTAAGAACTAATAATAGGATTTAACTGTGAGGTTTAATTTTAAAGTTTATGGTTTTTTGTTATTACCTTTTGTATCAGGGTAAATTAAATAATTTAATTATTTTACTTTCCCGAATGAAAAAGGCCAACTAAATTAATTATTTACTTGTTTCAATAAGTTTTAAAATATTTTAGTAGTAATTATACGTTAATCGCTTTTTGTTTATCTGGTTATTGAGGATTTAATTCAATTAATTATTATTTTATAAATTTAGTATTAATTTTTATAATAAAATGTTATTAGGGATAATCTTAATAATGTATATTACAGTTTGTGTTATTATAGAAGTTTATTTTCTTTAAAATTTTGAATTAAGTTTTTATTAAATTAGTTTTATTTATTAATATTTTGTTAAACTTACTTTTTTACTCAATTAATCTATTTAATTTCTATATTTATTTGATAATGATTTAATTAGTATAATTTTTAATTTGTGTATAATGAATTCGACAAAGTTTATTTCCAACTGTTTAACAAAAACATTTCTTTTTGATTATTTATAAAAAGTATATTCTGCCCTATGATTTTTTTAAATGGCTGCAGTATTTTGACTGTGCAAAGGTAGCATAGTAATTAGTTTCTTAATTAGAAGCTTGTATGAATGGATGAATGAGATATATATTTTATTAATTAAATTTTTATAATTTAAATTTTAAGTTAAAATTCTTAAGTACTTTCTTGGGACGATAAGACCCTATAGAACTTTATTATCATTGATTTAGTTAATTTTTGTATAATATATCTTACTAAGTTTCGGATTGTTTTGCTGGGGTGGTGTGTAAATTTTAACTTTACATTTTTTTGTCATTAATTTATGTATATTTTGATCTTATTGGATTACAAGATAAAGTTACCTTAGGGATAACAGCGTAATTTTAATGGGGAGTTCATATCTATATTAATTTTGCGACCTCGATGTTGAATTAAGGAAAGATTAAGGAGCAGAAGTCTTAAGTCTGAGTCTGTTCGACTTTTAAATCCTTACATGATTTGAGTTCAAACCGGCGTGAGCCAGGTTGGTTTCTATCTTAGAATTTAATAGATTTAATTAGTACGAAAGGACCATTAATTTTCACTTAGGTGATATTTATTTTAATAGTGATTTGGCAGATTAGTGCTTTAAATTTAGAATTTAAGAAAGTAATTTATATTACATTCATTAATAATTTATATTGTTACATTTTTGTTATTATTAGTTTTTGTTTTAGTCTCTGTAGGATTTTTTACTTTATTAGAACGGAAGGTTCTTAGTTATATTCAGTGTCGAAAGGGTCCTAATAAGGTTGGTTTTTTAGGAATTTTACAACCTTTTAGTGATGGTATGAAATTATTTATAAAGGAGCAGTTTTTTCCTATAAATTCTAATTTTCTTATTTATTTGTTATGTCCTTTATTTAGATTCATTCAATCACTTTTTTTGTGGTTAATTTTTCCTTATTATGTTAATTGTATTGAGATAAGTTTAGGTTTTCTTTTTTTCCTTTGCTGTTCAAGATTGGGTGTGTATGGCTTGATAATTTGTGGTTGGTCTTCTAATAGAATTTACTCAATATTAGGTTGTATCCGAAGAATTTCCCAAGCTATTTCTTATGAGGTGGTTTTGTCAATAATTCTTCTTTGCTTTTTTTTGTTAGTAGATGGATATAGATTTATTGGGTTTTATACCCTTCAAGGTTCCATTTGGTTTTGTATGTTTTCTTTACCTATTTTTTTAAGTTGAATTTCGTGTTGTATAGCAGAGAGAAATCGTACTCCTTTTGATTTTTCTGAAGGTGAAAGAGAATTGGTTTCAGGTTTTAATATTGAATACGGGGGTGGTGGATTTGCTTTACTTTTTATTGCTGAATACTCTAGAATTATTTTAATTTCTTTAGTCACTTGCATTGTTTTCCTAGGTTCTGATTTTAATAGATTGGTATTTTATATTAAATTGATTATTATATGTTTTTTGTTCATTTGGGTTCGTGCTACCCTTCCACGATTCCGTTATGACAAATTAATATATCTAGCTTGAAAGTGTTATCTCCCTATAATTTTAAACTATCTTATTTTTTTTTTATTAGTAAAGTCTTTATCTTTTTATCATTTTTTTTTGTAAAGCCAATAAATTTATTCTATCTTTTACTTTCAAAGTAAATGCTTTTAATTAAGCTAATTGGCTATTTAATAATTTTTTCTCAGGATTTTGCTATTAAGGGGTCTGTAATAAAATATAAAAAATATATTACTGTTAAAATTAACCCAGTATTTGTGTAAGGTAATTCAACTGGGCGAGCCCCAATTCATGTTAATATAATAACAATTGTGATGAACAGTCAAAAATTAACTTGATTGATTGGGTAAAATTGAATTCCTTTAAATGATGTTTTTATTGAGAATGGTAAAATAGCAAGAATAATAATTGATAAGAATAATGCTATTACTCCCCCTAACTTATTAGGGATTGAACGAAGGATAGCATATGCAAATAGAAAATATCATTCTGGTTGGATATGAATAGGCGTTACTATAGGATTTGCTGGGGTGAAGTTATCAGGGTCTGATAATATATATGGATTAAATATTGTAATTACCATTAGAATAGAGACTGTAATAGAAAATCCTAGTAAATCTTTAATAGAAAAAAATGGGTGAAATGGAATTTTGTCAATATTTGAGTTTATTCCTATAGGATTTCTTGATCCTGTCATATGTAAGAAGAACAAATGAATTATTGTTATTCTAGCAATAATAAATGGTAATAAAAAATGTAGTCTGAAAAATCGAGATAAAGTTGCATTATCAACTCTAAAGCCCCCTCAGATTCAATTAACTAATATAGTTCCTACATATGGTAATGCTGATAGCAAATTTGTAATTACAGTAGCTCCTCAAAATGATATTTGTCCTCAAGGGAGAACATAACCTAAGAAAGCTGTTGCTATTGTTGTTAATAGAATAATTACCCCTATATTTCATGTTTTTGTTAAATGATAGGATCCATAATATATTCCTCGCCCTACATGAAGGTAAATACAAATAAAAAATAATGAGGCTCCATTGGCATGGATGTTTCGTATTAACCACCCATAGTTTACATCTCGCATAATATGTCTCACTCTATTGAACGCTAGCTCAATATTGGCTGAGTAGTGTATTGATAGTAAAATACCAGTTACTAGTTGAATTGAAAGGCATATCCCTAATAGGGAGCCAAAGTTTCATCATGCTGACAAGTTAACTGGTGCTGGTAGGTCAATTAATGAATTGTTAATAATTGAAAGAATTTTATCTTTTTTTCGTAAAGGTTTATTCATTTATTTTGCTCGTAAAGGCCCTTTGTGAATTCTAATAACTCTGGTTACTACAATTATTGCTAAAAATATATATATAAATATTAGTACTGTAATTATCATAGTCTTTTTATTATAGATTTTTATTATAGAAATCGACTCCTTTCTAAGAAAGGAATTAATTGATTCATTTATTTTTAGCTCATTTATTATTTCTTCAAATGGTAAAATTATCATTATTAATAAAATCCCTATGAGTTTATAATTTGGTGTGAATTTTTCGTTTGAGGCGATTCTTCTCATGTATATGAATAAAATCAACAAACCACCAATAAATATCAAAAACATGATCATAGGTATTCATGATGTGTTTATAATTCCAGATATTAATATTGTACAGATAATTGTTTGGATAAGTAGAAGGATTCCTATTGATATAGGAGTTTTTATAAATAAAATTATAGTTGAAATGTATATAGAAGTTTTAATAAAAATTATTTTTATTTCAACAAATATTTTATTAAAATATTAATTTTGGGTATTGAAGATGTGGATATTTCTACTTTGTTGAAGTTTTAAAGGTTATTCCTAATTTCAGTTTACAAAACTAATATTTTCATTAAATTATTAAAACTTATTATTTATGTATTGATATATCTATATTTTTCTAGTTTGATGTCTCTATTAATTATTCGTAAGCATGTATTTATGTGTTTGATTAGTTTAGAGTTTATTGTTATTTCTCTCTTAATAATTTCAGTTTATTATTTATTAATGTTCTCAAGAAGTTATTATATTATAATTCTTATAATAGTGTTTTTTGTTTGTGAAGGGGTTCTTGGTTTAAGAGTTTTAGTTAGTCTTATTCGTTGTTACGGAAATGATTATTTAACTTCAATATTTCTATGATAAAGTTCATTATATTTATTTTATTTATGACCCCTTTATGTAAAAATCATTTGATCATTGTATCTCAAGTTGGGTATTTGTTAGCTTTTATATTTTCTCTTATTTTGGGGGCAAATTCTTTTTTCAGTAGAATTTCTTATTTTATTGGCTTGGATAATTTTTCTTATATAATACTTATGTTAGGTTTTCTAATTTGTTCATACATGATTATTTCTATAATAGGTTCTTCTTGAATGAATTTTTTTCTGTTAATAAATCTCAGCCTTAATTTGTGTTTAATATTAATTTTTTTAAGAATGAATATTATATATATATATATTTCTTTTGAGTTTGTATTAATTCCGTTAATAATCTTAATTCTTGGTTGAGGGTATCAACCTGAACGGCTTGTCTCTGGTCTTTATTTATTTTTTTATACTGTGTTAGTTTCTTTACCTTTATTTATTATTTTAATTTATTTATATATGAATTTCGGTTCACTTTTTTTTGATCTTATAATATTTGATTCCTATTTTTTTGTTTTTCATTTTTTTTTAATGATGGTTTTTATAGTAAAAATACCAATATATTTTGTGCATTTTTGGCTCCCTAAAGCACATGTGCAGGCTCCTGTCTCTGGTTCAATAATTTTGGCTGGGTTAATGTTAAAAATTGGGGGTTACGGTTTAGTTCGGGTTATAACTATGTTTGAATATATGTATTTGAAATATTCTTATATTTGATTTTCGTTGTCTCTGTTAGGTTCAGTATATATTTCTATAGTTTGTTTAATTCAAGCTGATATGAAATGTATAATTGCTTATTCTTCTGTATCTCATATAGGAATAGTAATTATAGGTTTAATAGGGATAAGTAAATGAGGTTTAATTGGCTCCTATTTTCTTATAATTGCTCATGGGTTTTGTTCATCAGGTATATTTTATATATGTAATTTGTTTTATCTGCGTACTTTAAGACGGAGATTTTACATTAATAAGGGTCTAATAATATACATACCTAGATGTTCAATATTTTGGTTTCTTCTCTGTGCTTTTAATATAAGCTGTCCACCTAGATTAAATTTTTTGAGAGAATTAATAATTTTGACTAGAATGATAAATTTTTGATTTAATTCCGTTTATTATTTTGTATTAATTTCTTTTTTGTGTGCTTGTTTTAGATTTTTTTTATATAGATATAGCCAACACGGTCTTTATCATAGTAATTATAGTTTTTCTTCTTTAAATCTAGCTGAATTTAATTGTATTTTTATACATTTAATTCCTTTAATTATGTTTTCTTTAATATTGACTAGTATATTTTAACTTGAATAGTTTATAAAAAATTTAGATTTGTGGATTCTAAGAAACTTAATTGTTTCAAGTTTTGTTATTTTTAAATTTGTATTATATCTGGTCTTTCTTACTAATATTTGTATCTTTTATATTTATGCTATTAAGTTTTTTTTTGTGTATTAATAGTACAAGATTTGTTTTTGAGTGAGTTTTAATAGATAGAAATTCCATTCATTTAACTTATTTACTTTATTTGGACTATATTTCTACGGGGTTTTGTTTTGTGGTTTTGTTCATTTCTTCTATAGTGATTTTATATAGAAGTGTATATATAGGAAATTATAATTATAGATCATTACGTTTTATATATCTAGTTCTTATATTTGTACTAAGAATACTTTTAATAGTTTTAAGTCCTAATTTAGTTAGAATTTTGTTGGGGTGAGATGGATTAGGATTGGTTTCATATTGTTTGGTAATTTATTATATGTCATTAAAGAGATTTTTGGCTGGTATAATTACTTGTTTAGTAAATCGTCTTGGGGATATTGGCCTTTTAATTTCAATTGGTTGAATATTTAGATATGGTTCTTGAAGTTTTTTAATATATTTGGATTATTTTGATAGAGGACTGTTTGTTTTATTAATTGTGTCCTCTTTCACTAAAAGAGCCCAAATTCCTTTCTCTATATGACTTCCTGCTGCTATGGCAGCCCCAACTCCTGTATCTTCACTAGTTCACTCTTCAACATTAGTCACAGCAGGGGTTTATCTTTTAATTCGATTTTTTAATTATGAAATCTTTAAGAATAATTTACTAGTATATATTAGAGTGATTACTATAATTATATCCTCTATATGTGCCAATTACGAATTTGACTTAAAGAAAATTATTGCTTTATCTACTCTTAGACAATTAGGCTTAATAATAAGATGCTTATTTATAGGTATAGTTAATTTATCATTTTTTCACCTCCTTTCTCATGCTATATTTAAGTCTTTACTTTTCTTGTGTTCTGGAATTATTATTCATTTAATAATAGGTTGTCAAGATATTCGTATAATAGGTTCAGTATGCATATCTATACCTTTAACTTGTTGTTGTTTTAATATTGCTAATATGGCTTTATGTGGATTTCCTTTTCTCTCTGGGTTTTATTCTAAGGATTTAATTATTGAGAGAGTTTCATTTATAGGAAGTAACATATTTATTTTTTTATTATTTTACCTAAGTTTAGGGATGACCTCTTTTTACAGAATTCGCCTATTTTATTATAGTATATTATCAAATTTTAAATTTTTATCATTTTTTAGACTATCAGAAGATATCAGTTTTATGAAGTATAGAATTATCATGTTGTCTGGATTTTCTGTTAGATTTGGTTGTATTTATATATGGGTTGTGAACTTAGATATAAGTTTTTTAATTTTGCCTTTTTATTTAAAAATTTCTACTCTTTTTTTAGTTATTTTAGGTTTATATAGCGGTTATGAAGTAAGAAAAAGTAACAGTAATTTTATATCTAATGTTTTTTATTTTTTCAATGGGTCAATATGGTTTATATATAGATTTTCAAGTATCCTTTACTCTCAAGGTTATAAATTGGGATTATTATTAAATTTAAATATATATTGAGGTGAGTTTTATGGTGGTTTAGGTATTTCTTTCTATTTAATAAAGATTTCTAATTATATTCAATTTTATTCACTAAGAACTTTAAAGGTTTTTTTTCTTTCTTTAATGGTTTGGTGTTTATTTCTTATTTAATAAATCTTTGTAGCTTATTTAGAGCATTTCAGTGAAGTTGATAGGGAACTTTGCAGTCGAAGGTAAATTTATAAACTCAATAAGTTTTCTTTTTAACGAAAATAAAATGTTTTAATAAACTATATAAACAAGGGAAAAACGGAGTTAAACCGCTTTAGAAATTAGTTAGCAGCTATTTCTATAACCAATTCCCCTTTAATTGGATAAATATATCAATTTCCTTATTAACATTAAGGTGCCTCTCCCCTTTGGCTTCAATTAAAACATGAGGAATTATTTTTCCTTAATTTTAGGTCGAAACTAAATGTAATTTTTTTACTTCTTTGTTAAAGATTAATCCTTTGGATACCTTTTGATTGCAAATCAAATATTATATTTAAATATAATCCTATTTTGTTCAATTAATTATTCCATTATTTCATTCATGAAATACTCCTCCAATAAGAATGATTGTAAATATAATTGATGTTAATATTCAATATAATACTATTGAAGATTTAAGTGTAATAATTATTGGTATAATTAGAATGATTTCTACATCGAAGATCAGAAAAATTACTGCAATTATGAAAAAGTGTAATGAAAATGGTAATCGTGCATACGATATTGGGTTGAACCCACATTCAAATGGAGTTGATTTTTGAGTGTCTAAGATTGTTTTTTTTATTACTAATAAAATTAATATTACAATAATTGATCTTAATAGTAGGATGGTTAGTAATGAATACATTGTTAGTAAAATTATTCATTTAAATTAATTAACTTTTAAGTTGGAAGCTTAATATACTTTTTATATTAAATGAATCTAACTACCTCATCAATAAATTGAGATATATAAGAAAAGTCAAACAACGTCTACGAAATGTCAATATCAAGCAGATGCTTCAAATCCGACATGGTGATTTATAGATAAGTGAAGTTTTATAATTCGTAGAGTAGATACTAAAATGAATATTGATCCAATAATTACGTGAATACCGTGAAATCCAGTTCTTATAAAGAATGTTGCTCCGTAAACTGAATCAGCAATTGTAAATGGTGCTTCATAATATTCAATTCCTTGTAATATAGTGAAGTATAATCCTAGGGTAATTGTCAAAATTAATCTCTGGACTGTTTGTGAGTAGTTGTTATTAATTAGTGCATTATGTGCCCATGTGATTGAAATTCCAGAAGAAAGTAAAATTATTGTATTAAGTAGTGGAATACTTATAGGATTAAATGGTTTAATTCCTATAGGAGGTCATTGTATCCCGATTTCTACATTTGGGGATAGTCTTCTATGAAAAAATGCTCAGAAAAATGAAGAAAAAAATAGTACTTCAGATATAATAAATAGAATTATCCCTCATTTTATTCTTAAAATTACTTTTTTTGTATGAAGTCCTTGAAAGGTTGACTCTCGGACTACGTCCCGTCATCACTGAATTATAGTTAAAATAGTAATAGCTACTCCGATATTTATTAATCATATTTCGTTGTGATGGAATCATATTACGGTTCCTGAAGTTATGGTTATTAATCCTATAGATCCTGTCAATGGTCATGGACTATTATCTACTAAGTGGAATGGGTGATTTTTCATTTAAATTTCTCTAGAGTAAAGTGTTGATAAGGTTATGAATACATATGCTTGAATGAAAGCTACTGCTGTCTCAAATACTATTAGACCCATAAACAGTCATATCATGATTATTATCATTGTTAAGTTTCTTGAAAGATTATTACCTAAAAGTCTTATAAGTAAGTGACCTGCAATTATATTAGCTCTTAGTCGAACTGCTAGTGAGCCAGGTCGAATGAAATTTCTAATTGATTCAATTAATACTATAAATGGTATTAAAATTGATGGTGTTCCAATTGGTACTAGATGGCAGAATATTCTGTTACATTTATTAATTCATCCAAATAACATTAATCCTATTCATACTGTCAATGCTAAAGATAGAGAGAATACTAAGTGTGCTGATGCAGTGAATACATACGGGATTAATCCTATAAAATTGTTAATTAAAATTAGTGCAAATATACTTGTGAATACAATTCTTGGTCCAATTTTATTTGTGTGTAAAATTACTTCTTGGAATAATTTCTTTATTATTATGATTAATAATATTGTTGGTTTTCTATGTAAATTTCAATAAGGTAACGGTATAATAATAATAAATATTATTCTTATTCAATTTAGTGATAAAATTCCTGTTGCTGGATCAAATACTGAGAAAAGATTTATTATCATTTTCAATTAAAATTATTTTTATTTGTTTTTTTGTCAGTTTTAATAAATTTTATATATCTAAAATAGTTTATTGAGATTATTACTACTATTGAGGAGATGGTTATTACTATAATTAATGTTCATCATATTGGTGCTATTTGTGGAATATGAAAGTACTTTAATTTAAGTATCTTAAGTTTGACAAATTTATGTTTTATATAAACTAACTTTCACAGTTCATTAAGAGTATTCGCTTATACTATAATTTGGTTTAAGAGACCAACACTTGCTTTTAAGTAACTTAATGATTTAATTAAAATTTTTAATTCAGTTTCTGAATGAATTTATGTTAATTGATTCTAGTATGATTGGCATAAATCTGTGGTTTGCCCCGCAAATTTCTGAGCATTGACCATAGAATACCCCAGGTCGTATTAGAATTATTCTTCCTTGGTTGATTCGTCCTGGGCATCCGTCAATTTTAATACCTATAGATGGAATAGTTCATGAATGAATTACATCTAAAGATGTAACTAAGATTCGTGATTTTACATTGAAGGGTAGTGAAATTCGATTATCTACTTCTAAAAGTCGAAATTCATTATTGTCAATTGATCTGGTTTGCTTTATGTAAGAATCAAACTCAATATTTTTAAAGTCTGAATATTCATATCTTCAATATCATTGATGCCCAATTGCTTTAAGAGTAATTATTGGTTTATTTATTTCTTCTAATAGGTAGAGAATTTTTAGTGAAGGTAATGCAATAATTACTAGAAGTACTGCTGGAACTAGTGTTCAAATGAGTTCAATTATTTGACCTTCTAATAGTATCCGATTATTTATTTTATTTATTCTTACTGAAATCAATATATATAACACAGTTGTTGTAATTATAATAAGAATTATTATTGTGTGATCATGGAATATGATTAACTGTTCTATAATTGGAGAAACTGCATCCTGAAATCTTAATATTTTTCATGTTGCTATTTTTAGCAAGAAAGAATTCTATATATGAATCTTAAGTTCATGGCACTAATCTGCCACACTAAATTATATTAGTTAATTATTATGGGGATTTCATTATATGAGTGTTCTTGTGGTGGTGTTTGTTGTAATCATTCAATTGATGAGAATGATCTGTAATTAAATAGAGCTATACGTTTAGAAATCATTCTCTCTCAGATAATAAAGATTATTAATATAATTCTAATGAGTGAAATTATTCTACCAATTGAAGATATTACATTTCATGAAGTATATATATCTGGGTAATCAGAGTATCGTCGAGGTAATCCTCTTAATCCAAGAAAGTGTTGAGGGAAAAATGTTAAATTTACTCCTAGAAATATTACTGAGAATTGAATTTTCAATCATTTTGGATTTATAGTTATTCCTGTGAATAAAGGAAATCATTGAATGAACCCTGCTATGATGGCAAATACAGCTCCTATGGATAATACATAATGGAAGTGTGCAACTACATAATATGTATCATGAAGAATAACATCAATTGATGAATTTGACAGTACAATTCCAGTTAACCCCCCTAGTGTGAAAAGGAATACAAATCCTGCTGATCATATCAATGAAATTGTGGGTTTAATAGATACTCCATGTATTGTTGCTATTCATCTAAAGATTTTGATACCTGTCGGTACTGCAATAATTATTGTAGCTGAAGTAAAGTATGCTCGTGTGTCAACGTCTATTCCAACTGTGAATATATGGTGTGCTCAAACAACGAATCCTAAAATTCCAATTGATATCATTGCGTATACTATTCCAATATAACCAAATGATTCGGTTTTACCTCTTTCTTGTGAAATAATATGTGAAATTAATCCAAATCCCGGTAAGATTAAGATGTAAACTTCAGGATGTCCAAAAAATCAAAATAAGTGTTGGTAAAGAATAGGGTCACCACCCCCAGCAGGATCAAAGAATGTTGTATTGATATTTCGATCTGTTAAAAGTATTGTAATAGCTCCGGCTAGTACAGGAAGTGATAATAGTAATAATACAGCGGTAATAAGAACTGATCATACAAATAGAGGAGTTCGGTCTATTGTTATTCCTGCAGGTCGTATATTTATTACTGTAGTAATAAAGTTTACTGCTCCTAGAATTGAGGAGATTCCTGCTAGATGTAATGAGAAGATCGATATATCTACTCTTGGTCCTGCGTGAGCAATATTTCTAGACAGTGGTGGGTATACTGTTCAACCGGTTCCTACACCTATTTCTACTATTGATCTTATTAGAAGGAGTGTTAAAGAGGGTGGTAGAAGTCAAAATCTTATATTATTAAGTCGTGGAAATGCTATATCTGGTGCTCCAATTATTAGAGGTAGGAGTCAGTTTCCAAATCCTCCAATTATAATAGGTATAACTATAAAGAAAATTATAATAAATGCATGTGATGTGACGATGACGTTATATGCTTGGTCATTTCCAATAAATGACCCGGGTTGAGCTAGTTCAATACGAATAATTATTCTTAATATTATTCCAACCATTCCTGATCAGATTCCAAATAGAAAATATAATGTTCCAATATCTTTATGATTTGTTGAATAAAATCATTTTTTCATGCCTTATACATAAGGATTTGTATTAAATTATTAAGGTGTCTGAATTAGGTGATAAACTGTAAATTTATTTAAGAACTTTTGTTCCCTTAATAATTGGTCTTATAGTTTATATAAAACATTAAATTGCAAATTTGAATAAGAATTTCTTTATTCTAAGACTTACCTGGTCTTAGATATATACAACTTTGAAGGTTATAAGTTTAATTTAACTTAAAGTCTCAAAGACTAGTTAAATTGTAATAGATATTGAAAGTATTATTGGAAACACTAATAATCTTGATACTAGTAAGTAATTGATAGGTTTTCTGTATATTAATCTTCATTTTTTAAATGTTAAAGAAGTTATTATTGACGAAAATGCTACTCGTGTGTAGAATATTAATACAAGTATTGATGTTATGATTAGGATTGACACAATTAATAACTGTCCATTTATTAGTAAATTTTGAATAATTAATAGTTTAGTTAAAAATCCTATTGTAGGGGGAAACCCTCCCATGGATAGTATATTAATTCATACATTAATTTTCATTCAAATTTTAAAGTCATTGAATACAATTTGATTAATAAAGTTAATTTTATTCAATTTTATTACTAAAATTACTATTATAGTATTGATTGAGTAAACTAAAATGAAAATTAATGTGGTTTTTAAGTTGTTAATTGAGGATATTATAAGTCTTATGTTATAAATTGATGAGTACCCTAAGATTTTACGAATTGAAGATTGATTAAGTGAAGAAATTGATCTAATAATTATTCTAATAACAATTGGGATTACTAGTATATTTGTATTAATTTGGTACAAAATTGACAAAGGAGGAATCTTTAAGATTGTTAGTATAATAAATATATATAAGTATTCAATTGATTCAATAATTATAAGTAGTCAGTTATGAAAAGGTGCCGACCCTAATTTAATTAATATAGAGATTGTCATTAGTATTTCATTTATCATATTAACCCCAATTAATATGAAAATTACTCTAAATAAAAATAATGTTGACGCAACTCTTTGTATAATAAAATATTTAATTATTGATTGAGATCTAGACTTTGACTTAGATTTTATTAGAGGAATAAATGATAATAACGATAATTCTATCCCTATTCATATTGAAATTCAATTGTTTGAACAAATAGTTATAATAACCCCAATTATTAAACTATTTGTTATTAAAAGTTTAGTAGAATTTAATATAATTAGAAAGAAGAATGTTATTTCTATATTCAGGGTATGAACCTAATAGCTTATTTAGCTTATCTTTCTTATTGAATATGTTTTATAGTGTAAGATGCACTCGAAATTTTGATTTTCGGCGATTAAGTTTAATTCTTATTAAAACAATAAGAGTATAAAATATACTTGATTTATTCTATCAAAATAATCCTTTAGTCAGGCATCTTATT